GACCCCATACGAAGATAAAAAAGAATCAAAATTTCTGCCAGATCCCTTATTTCCCTGGGATTGTAGTTCAATCGGTTAGAGCACCGCCCTGTCAAGGCGGAAGCTGCGGGTTCGAGCCCCGCCAGTCCCGACGGATCCAATAAATACAAAAATCCATTTTTCCCTTTCTATGAACTAGTAAAGAATGTCAAGGGGTATACTTGCATTCCCAAAGCAAAAAGGAGTCTTGATTTCTTTTTTTTTTTTCTATTTTTCCATCTCGCTTTTTTTGTTTGTTAGGTTCGGAACTATGTAATTAATTGAAGTGGAAAGGCAATCTGATGATCCTTCATCAGAAGATTCTCCAAGGAAGACGCAAAGGTGGGTTATAGAAAAAACAAGGAAACGGATGATAAATATCATTTCGGAGTAATTGAGTTAGGAATCAAAATTTTGATTCGGTATGGATAAAAGAACTTCCTATGTTATACTATTCAAGTCTTGACGACGGGTTGATTTGATAGATCAGATATTGTTATTCATGATAGTGATTCGGTTCAAGATCATCGAGAGGTAATTCATCCATTGAATTTACAGACGATAGACGAAAGATTTATCATCTCTAGGGGATTAAATCCCGAGTTATTGCGAAGTAAAAAACCGATGAGATTATGGAAGTAAATATTCTTGCATTTATTGCTACTGCACTATTCATTCTAGTTCCTACCGCCTTTCTACTTATCATTTACGTAAAAACAGTCAGTCAAAATGATTAATTCGATTGAATTTTCAAATGAATTTGAATCAAACTTTCCTTCCAAGTTCTTATCAAAAATTTACGAAGTAAAATGAAAGGGGTCCAATTTCACGTCTTAACTTAAATGAAATGAGCGCACTAGAATCGGAAATTATCTAAGAGTATAGATAGTATGGTAGAAAAATTCATTTTTCTACCATACTATCTATCTCTTAGTCTATAAAGCTGTAATCTAGAATAAAGATAAACGCTTAAGTTTCTATATATCAATCTACAATATTCTCTTCCTATATGTGTATATTAATTCCATTTCCATATCAATATATTCCATATATTCTATGGAATTGACATAAGACCCAATTTGCTACATCTATTTGTTCCGCTCAATCTAAAATAAGAATTATTTTAGGATTCTAATTCCTTTCCTTTTACTAATAAGTAAGGGGAAACCTCGCCTATTTTTAACGCCATATGAAATAAGGTGATAAAGCCTAAACCGCCTTTCTAAAATTCGAATAGAAACCAAAGGGTAAATGCCCGATATGTAACCCGCCCGAGGCAAGATCTTATTATTGACCAGTCTCTCCTTAAACAACCACTATCTCGCTATCATTTCTTATAGAAAGTTTGTATACGCTTAACAAAACGACTTCTTTTTTGAAGAGTCAAGAGGGAAATAAATAAAAAAAGAAAAACTTCCTTAGTATCCGTCTATAAAGATAGTAAGAGCCCATTCCCGTTGATTGAAATAGAAAATTTCGGAAGAATTTTAGGTTGGAATAAATTTCCAATCATCTGAATCCCTTTCTTTTCGAAGTACAAAGACGGGAGAAATATCTCTTGGATTGAAAGAGTATGATTCCTATCATTGAAAGAGTATGATTCCTATCATAGATTACTCCATTGGAATCCAATGGGATTCCAAATTCAGAGTTTTGATTTTAAATAGTTCAAAGTGCGTTGCAGAACGATCTATAAAAAAAGCGGGTTTGATTCCTGAACTCAATTAGTAGTACTTCTAAAGCCCACTTCTTCCCCACACTACGAGTGAAAGGGAAAATGTAAAGACTACCATTAAAGCAGCCCAAGCGAGACTTACTATATCCATGTGCATTATGTCCCCTAATCTCTATAAATACGAAGGAATTATTCCATTATTCCTCGGTAATAATAGTGGAATTAATGTCGCAGAGTCAAAAATGGGTTCTACCGAACACTATTGAGAAATCCATCCAATAAATCGATTATGATTTCGAGTTTTTTGGTGATTCAGGCGACACCCGGATTTGAACTGGGGAAAAAGGATTTGCAGTCCCCCGCCTTACCGCTCGGCCATGCCGCCAAAATGATAGAAAATAGGTGCAATTTTTTCCGGATTACGGAATTATTATTGTACTTGCATTTTGACTTCTGTTTTCCTTAATCCTTTTATTTCCTAAAAAAAAAAGAAATACCCCTTTTGATTGGATTTGATCCATCCCTTTGATTGTATAGTATCTGAAAATACACAATGCTAAAAACATTCTCTCGTTTTTCTATTGAGAAATAAAATGTGTATTTTTCAGACGAGAAATTTGAACCATTGACTCCTTACTTGGAATTCATGAACGATTCTGGGATTTGAATTTCAAATTGTGTTTTCCTAATGACAACATAAAAATTGAAGCAGAACTAATCAGTATTGATTTTTCAATTAAAAAAGATTTCTCAATTTCAATTATAACAAAACATATGAGTATATGTAAACCCCAGAACATAAATACA